ATTAAAGAAGAAAAAGATTCCATGATAAGCAATCAGATAATTCACGAATCATTTAATCAAATTGCATCTCCGAGTTCGTCAAATTATTCATTGACGGAAAAAAAAACGAAGGATCTCGCTGATAGAACAAGTAAAATTCGAAATCAAATAAAAAGAATCTCAAAAGAGAAAAAAAAAGTAACTCCAAGAATAAATAATCTTAGTCCTAACAAAACAAATTCTAATGCTAAAAGATTAGAAAAATGGCAAATATTAAAAAGAAGAAATGCTCGATTAATCTATAAATTCCCCCCTTTTTTTAAAATTTTCATTGAAAAAATCTACACAGATCTATTTTTATCTATCATTAATATTCCCAGAATAAATACAAAACTTTTTCTTAAAGTAACAAAAAAAATTATTGATAAATCGATTTACAATAATGAAAGAAAACAAGAAAGAATTAATAAAAAAAAGAAAACTCCAATTACATTTATTTCGACTATAAAAAAGCCATTTGATAATATTAGTAATATTAAAGAAAATTCACGTATTTTTTATGACTTATCCTACGTGTCACAAGCATATGTATTTTACAAATTATCACAAATTCAAATTAGGAACTCGGTAAGATCTGTTGTTCAATATCAAAGAATCCCCCCTTTTCTTAAGTCTAAAATAAAGGATTCTTTTGAAAGACAAGGAATGATTCATTCGAAATTAGCAAATAAAAAACTTCCAAGCTATGAAACGAATCAATGGAAAAACTGGTTAAAAGGACATTATCAATACCATTTATCTCAGATCGGATGGTCTAGATTAATACCAGAAAAATGGCGAAATAGAGTTCGCCAGCGTTGTATAGTTAAAAAGGAAAATTTAAGCAAACGGCATTCATATGAAAAAGACCAATTGGTTGGTTCCAAAAAAAAATCGGAAGTATATTTATTATCCAATGAAAAAAGTAATTTTCGAAAATATTATAGATATAATCTTTTATCATATAAATTTATTAATTATGATAATAAAACGGAATGTTTTTTTTATAGATTTCCCTTTCAAGAAAATAAGAACCAAGAAATTTATTATACTTATAACAGGCCTAAAAAGGCCTTTTTTGATATACTGAGGAACATCCCTATTCAAAATGATCTAGGACAGGTTGATATTCCATATATGGAAAAATCGGCCGATAGAAAAAACTTTGATTGGAAATTTTTCAATTTTTATCTTAGCCAAAAAGCCGATATTGAGACCTGGATCATTATTGATACCAATAGGAATCAAAATACTCAAATTCCTACTAACAATTCTCAAATAATTTCTAAAAAAAATATTTTTTATCTTATGATTCCAGAAACCAATTCACCAAACCCCCACAAAGGATTTTTTGATTGGATGGGAATGAATGAAAAAATACTAAAGCGCCCCATATCGAATCTGGAATTTTGGCTCTTCCCAGAATTTGTGTTACTTTATAAGGCATATAAAACAAAACCTTGGTTTATACCAAGCAAATTACTTCTTTTAAATTTAAATAGTAGTGAAAATAAAAAGATTAATGAAAAGAAAAAGATTAATTTGTTGATAGCCTCGAATAAAAAGCATCGAAATCAAGAAGAAAAAGAACCCATAAGTCAAGGAGATCGTGGATCCGTTCTCTCACAACAAAAAGATATTGAAGATAATTATGCAAGCTTGGACATAAAAAAGGGGAAAAAGAGAAAACAATACAAAAGCAATACAGAAGCAGAACTAGATTTCTTCCTGAAACGTTATTTGGTTTTTCAATTGAAATGGTGCACAACTTTAAATCAAAGAATGATCAATAATATCAAGGCATATTGTCTTCTGCTTAGACTGATAGATCCAAAAAAAATGACTATAACCTCCATTCAAAAGAGAGAAATCAATTTGGATAGAATGCCGATTCAAAGTAATTTAACTCTTTCAGAATTAATGAAGAGGGGGGTATTGATTGTAGAACCACTTCGTTTGTCTGGAAAAAAAGATGGACAATTTATTATGTACCAAACCGTAGGTATTTCGTTGCTTCATAAGAGTAAGCATCAAATTAATCAAAAATATCAAGAGCAAAGATATGTTTCTAGGACAAATTTGGATGAAACAATTTCACCACATCAAAGAATAAATGAAAATAGAGACAAAAATCATTTTGATTTACTTGTTCCAGAAAATATTTTATCGTTTAAACGTCGTAGAAAAGCGAGAATTCTAATTTGTTTCAATTCAAAGAATGAAAATTATACATATAGAAATCCAGTATTTTGGAATAGAAAGAACATAAAAAACAGCAGCCGAGTTTCACATGACAATAATTATCTTGATAGAGAGAAAAATCAATTAATGAAATTAAAGTTCTTTCTTTGGCCTAATTATCGATTAGAAGATTTAGCTTGTATGAATCGTTATTGGTTTGATACCAATAATGGCAGTCGTTTCAGTATGTTAAGAATACATCTGTATCCGCGATTGAAATTCTGTGAATAATACAATTTTTCTATATATACCCTAAACCCTATTTCTATATACCCTATATATAATATATAATCTATATTAATCTATATATAATATAGGGTATATGAAAGTAAACAAATATACAGATCACGTACTTTTCTTGTCTCACATTTCATTCTAGTATTCAATATGAAATGAATTATGAATAATATCTCAATTAGTTTTCCAAATGAATCAATAGAAACTTCTTAATTTTAGGTCTAAATTCTTCGATGCAAAAATGTACCAATCTTTTTCTATTCCTATCTAAATCCAATTTCCAATTCGATTGATTGGTTTGAATTCAGAAAGGAGTTATTTGGATTAAATTATTGTATATACCACATCAAAATTAATGGCATTATTATTACTTATACTTATTACTGATCGGTAAAATCCATATCTGTACAAGGGGAAAGGAGAGTTTTTTATGGTAAAAAATTCAGTAATTTCTATTATTTCTCAAAAAGAAAATAAAGAAAATAGAGGGTCTGTTGAATTTCAAGTATTCAGTTTCACCACTAAGATAAGGAGACTTACTTCACATTTGGAATTGCACAAAAAAGACTTTTCATCTCAGAAAGGTTTGCGAAAAATTTTGGGAAAACGTCAACGACTACTAGCCTATTTGTCAAAAAGAAATAGAGGACGCTATAAAGAATTAATTGATGAGTTGGATATTCGAGAAATAAAAACTCGTTAATTTGAAGCATGATATCATTTGACGAGCTTAGTCTTGATGAGCTTAGTCGTTTAAATTTTGATGAATTTCTTTTTACTTTCAGCAATGCATGGAAGACTGACTCGGGAAAAACTTATGATTACACCAACTACAAGAAACGACCTCATGATAGTCAATATGGGCCCTCACCACCCATCAATGCACGGTGTTCTTCGACTAATCGTTACTCTCGACGGTGAAGATGTTATTGACTGTGAACCTATATTGGGTTATTTACATAGAGGAATGGAAAAAATTGCGGAAAATCGAACAATTATACAATATTTGCCTTATGTAACACGTTGGGATTATTTAGCTACTATGTTTACAGAAGCAATAACCGTAAACGGACCTGAACAGCTAGGCAATATTCAAGTACCTAAAAGGGCTAGCTATATTAGAGCTATTATGCTGGAGTTAAGTCGTATCGCTTCCCATTTGTTATGGCTTGGCCCTTTTATGGCAGATATTGGGGCACAGACCCCCTTTTTCTATATTTTGCGAGAACGAGAATTGATATATGACTTATTCGAAGCTGCTACCGGTATGCGCATGATGCATAATTATTTTCGTATCGGAGGAGTCACTGCTGATCTACCTCATGGCTGGATAGATAAATGTTTAGATTTTTGCGATTATTTTTTAACTGGGGTTGCTGAATATCAAAAGCTTATTACACGAAATCCTATTTTTTTAGAACGAGTTGAAGGCGTAGGTATTATTGGCGGAGAAGAAGCATTAAATTGGGGTTTATCGGGGCCAATGCTACGAGCTTCCGGAATACAATGGGATCTTCGTAAAGTTGATCGTTATGAGTGTTATGACGAATTTAATTGGGAGATTCAATGGCAAAAAGAAGGAGATTCATTAGCTCGTTATTTAGTACGAATCGGCGAAATGACAGAATCCATAAAAATTATCCAACAGGCCCTGGAAGGAATTCCAGGGGGGCCCTATGAGAATTTAGAAAGCCGGCGCTTTGATAGAATAAAAGACCCTGAATGGAATGATTTTGAATATCGATTTATTAGTAAAAAACCTTCTCCAACTTTTGAATTATCCAAGCAAGAACTTTATGTAAGAGTCGAAGCACCAAAAGGAGAATTGGGAATTTTTCTGATCGGAGATCAGAGTGTTTTTCCTTGGAGATGGAAAATCCGACCGCCGGGGTTTATCAACTTGCAAATTCTTCCGCAGTTAGTTAAAAGAATGAAATTGGCTGATATTATGACGATACTAGGTAGTATAGATATCATTATGGGAGAAGTTGATCGTTGAAATGATAATTGATATAACAGAAATAGAAGCTATTCATTCTTTTTTCAGATTAGAATCCTTAAAAAAAGTTTATGGGCTCGTATGGATGCTTGTCCCTATTTTCATTCTTGTATTAGGAATCACACTGGGTGTACTAGTAATTGTTTGGTTAGAAAGAGAAATATCTGCAGAGATACAGCAACGTATTGGACCCGAATATGCAGGTCCTTTGGGAATGCTTCAAGCTTTAGCAGATGGTACAAAACTACTTTTCAAAGAAAATCTTCTTCCGTCTAGAGGAGATACTCGTTTATTCAGTATTGGTCCATCCATAGCAGTCATATCCATTTTACTAAGTTATTCAATAATTCCTTTTAGCTATCGCTTTATTCTAGCTGATCTTAGTATTGGTGTTTTTTTATGGATCGCCGTTTCAAGTCTTGCTCCCGTTGGATTACTTATGTCAGGCTATGGATCAAATAATAAATATTCCTTTTTAGGTGGATTAAGGGCTGCTGCTCAATCAATTAGTTATGAAATACCATTAACTCTATGTGTATTATCAATATCTCTACGTGTGATTCGGTAAGACATAAAAATTCCTCCATTTCTTTTCTTTCTAAGAAGAAAGTTAAATGATTTGAATATCTATTTTTTTATTCATCATTAGGTTGATGAATTAAACCAGATAGTTATATGAGTGAAATAAAACGGCTTCTAAATTTGCTGTTAAAGGAATTCAATCTCATTTCCTATGTACAAGAATTAAGTGAAAGTAAACATAAGCAGTCAAGGCTGTTTACCCCAAGATTGGCTGATTAGTCATCATGGCTTGAAGCGGGTTTAAAAGATCAATTGTATGGGTTTTTTTCTATACTATTACCATAGAGGTATTACCCTAATGAGAGATTCAAAAAAAAATAAGTGGATGGTTAGGAAGACCAAGATACACAAAGGATTAGTAATGGAGATTCTTTAAATTATCCAATAGGATATTTTTTTATAGAAAAGTAATTCGAATTGGGGCTTTAAGTTGGTAGAAATGATTAAGAAGTACTCCCCATGATTTCGATCCAGAGTATGTTCCTGTCCACTGATTAAGTAAATAACTATCAAAACGAAGAAATCTTTTACTTTTGATAATACGAATAATGCCTCTTTTTCTGAGAAAGGAGAATAGGAACGAAATAAAATTCTTGTTATGTAATGCAATGTCTAAATGCTTTTTCGTAATCGAAAATGAGAAAAAGATAGGTTGAAATATCTATGTGATATTCCTCTAAAAATTATTTTTTTCATTCAAGGGTAAAGTTTTTAATTAACAAAGAAAAATGAAAATTTTTAAAATATGAGATCAATTCCGAAGCACTTTTTTATTATTTTATTATAAATCTAGCAGACAGAATTCCATTAGTCTAATTATAGGCCTTAGGATAAGAATTTGATTCTCTATCGATCTTACAAACACATCAACAAATACATCAAGATAAATAAAGTTGAAAGGTTCTTATATTGATTTGTGACCTATGAGGAGCCGTATGAGGTGAAAATCTCATGTACGGTTCTGTAATAGTGACGAGAACAGTGATGTTATTGTCGACTATGATTATCTAACAGTTTAAGTACAGTTGATATAGTTGAAACACAATCAAAATATGGTTTTTGGGGATGGAATTTGTGGCGTCAACCTATAGGGTTTATCATTTTTCTAATTTCTTCTCTAGCCGAGTGTGAGAGATTACCTTTTGATTTACCAGAAGCAGAAGAAGAATTAGTAGCTGGTTATCAAACCGAATATTCAGGTATAAAATTTGGCTTATTTTATGTTGCTTCGTATCTAAATCTACTAGTTTCTTCGTTATTTGTAACAGTTCTTTACTTGGGGGGTTGGAATCTTTCTATTCCAAACCTATTTAGTCCTGAAATTTTTGACATAAATAAAAGAGGGAAAGTTTTTGTAACAATAATAGGTATCTTTATTACACTGGCTAAAACTTATTTGTTCTTGTTTATTTCTATTGCAACAAGATGGACGTTACCAAGACTAAGAATGGACCAATTATTAAATCTTGGATGGAAATTTCTTTTACCTATTTCTTTAGGTAATCTATTATTAACAACTTCGTTCCAGCTTCTTTCACTGTAAAGGAATAGAATATTCTATTCTTCATAACTTGTCTCAAACAAGAGAAAGAAACCAGTAAACTTATTTATAGATATTCAGATATGTTCCCTATGCTAACTCGGTTCTTGAACTCTAGTCAACAAACAATACGAGCTGCCAGGTATATTGGTCAAGGTTTCATGATTACCTTGTCCCACGCGAATCGTTTACCTGTAACTATTCAATACCCCTACGAAAAATTGATTACATCAGAACGTTTCCGAGGTCGAATCCACTTTGAATTTGATAAATGCATTGCTTGTGAAGTATGTGTTCGTGTATGCCCTATAGATCTACCCGTTGTAGATTGGAAATTTCAAACTGATATTCGAAAAAAACGATTACTTAATTACAGTATTGATTTTGGAATTTGTATATTTTGTGGTAATTGTGTTGAGTATTGTCCAACAAATTGTTTATCAATGTCCGAAGAATATGAGCTTTCTACTTATAATCGTCATGAATTGAATTATAATCAAATTGCTTTAGGCCGGTTACCTGTATCAATAATTGAAGATTACACAATTCGAACAATTTCTTCGAATTTATCTCAACTAAACAATGTATAAAACTCTTGATTCGCAAAACATTTAAAAATTCAAAAAAAAAATAGCTTTTAGATTTTTTTGCAGTTAAAGGAATGAGGTTTTTGCTTGGTCAATACAAAAGAACGGTTGGTTCGTAAGGGTCGTGGCTTTATTTTCATTTAAAATCAATTTTTATTCGAATAATGTAATATTTAATAATATAAAGATAAAGTTTTAACCTTTGCTTTCGAGAATAGATAAAAGTAATCCTGTACTTACATCAATCCAAATCACCTCCATTCAAATTGAATTCAATTAAGAAGTATCTTAAAAAT